TCCTCCGAGTCGCACGGCGTTTTAACCGAAAGAACTTCTTGCGCAATTCATGCGTTTCTGTTTTTATGACCAAAAATTGTTTCTTGATTTTCATTTCAAATTGTTCTCTGGACTTTTTATCAATATGAGGTGATCGTAACACAGTATATAAGACTCGTGATTCAGGCAATCCAATCTTCCTTGTGTAAGGCGGAAGCCCCAAAAAAAGGTTTTCCTTAACCTTAAATGGGTGATCAAAAGATTTAATTACTATGCGTATCTTGGTGGTCGTTACTTTTGGTGATCTTTCTTTTTGGCTGACTCCTCTTCTTGTTCTATTGATCAGAAGCATCCAGCAGCCGTATCGGCCCCGCCTGAGATAGGTGCGCGGGAAGACGAAGAAGAGCCAAAAAAAAGAGAATCCACTTCAATTGGATCCATCTCGTCTTGAAACCCGCCCAAGAGACAGCAGAGGTCGGAAGAGGACTCGCTGGTCCCATATAGAATGAGACCAGGGATCCCCCATCCTCCCCAACAGTGGACTCGACAAAAGATGTATCGGGCAAGAAAGGAAAAAAAAACCACTCCTGACCTATACATAAAAGGATGCCGAAGTGCAAAGAGAGCAAAGGAAAGGATTGGTCGTACGAAGACACCCTCTTTCTTCTTAAGGTAAGATAAAGGGACAGGCATTCTGGGCAGGTCGCAATAAGTCGCCAGTCGAAGGTTTAGACCAATCGCAATTCATCACCATCTTGCCCGCTTCCAATTGATGACTGGCTATTATATAAGTGTTGACCTAAGCCCCTGTGCTGGGGCTCGGCTCCCGAACCGTACGTGAGCTGCCTCGTACGGCTCTTCCTAAGAACTTGAAGCCCCCTTTCTCTAAATAGAAAAAAATGCATTTACAAGACAAAAAACACTTTTTCAAAAAGCCTTCGCCCTCCTATTCAACAGGGCTATTAGAGAAGCAGCTTCGTTCCTTGACTTCTTTGCTCAGTCAAGCTTACTTGTTCCTTAGTGTAGTCGTCGGTCTTACCACCAGAATGCCTATGATATAGTGATCGGCCTTTCGAATGCGTCCTTCCTTACTTTTCTGAGAAGCCCTTTACATAAAGGACAGGGGGCTGTTCACCTTTGGAAACTTAGCTACTTAAGTACTACTCATAAAGTAAAGGCGAACGGGGCTCCCAGGCCGGGACGTCTAGCAGAATGCTTGGCCTCCTGCGCTGGAAGCGACACCCGAAGGGTGAGCTTCTGGCGGTTAGCTTCTAGCACTAGATAATAGGCATTAGGCATTCTGAGCTGGAAGGAGGCAAGCAAATGAAGGGAGGCATTACGGGCCGACTAGAAGAAGCAAAGCTTCGTAGACTCGGCAAGTCGCTTATAGAATGCCGACTACTATTTTCCACTTAATAAGGATAGGGGGGAGCGAAGCGAAGCTTAGCGAGCTTTATAAGGCCGACCACTACATAAGCCGCTGGCGGAGAAAGCTCTTCGAGCTTCCCTTCATTCGTTGCTAAGCCAAGGTCCCAGGTCTCCGAGTCAGCCCGCGCCTTTTCGAAGAATCCTGCACCCATGGGCATACGGCCTGGCAGGCCTTCCCTTTCCGCCGGAGCTTCATGGGCGTTGCCCCGTTCCCCAATCAGATGTTTGGATGTGAGCTATACTCCGCGAGGAGCCAAACGGGCGTATGGCCTTGCCTTGCCATTTGACCTTTCTTCCCGGGTGACTAGGAATGCTCAGTGACAACCTATCAATTGTCACCGCCTGGCCTCTCTTGCTACCACGGTAGCACCTAGTGTGGTCAGCACCAATCGTGTTCGGGCAACGAAGCTTACACTCATTCACATTGGTTCATCCTGCTATGCCCTGGGCCTTTTGCTCTTCTAACGTAAAAGGTGGCCGGCCATTCGTCAAGGCCCAGGAATCCGCTGGACATCTCAGCGGCGGGATTTGATACCCGCATCCGATCGAAGTTCCATTTTAGTGCCCCCCTAACATAAAGGAGAGCTCTTTCTAGGTGGGTCGCTTCGCGCAAGACATTGCTTAGGACCAACGGGTCACACGACAGGTGCACGATCGACTTTGCACGTTCCATCCTTCGGCCCTTCGTCTATCGCCTTGGTATAAAAGCCTTGATCCGTCTTCGGCTTCGATTCGTTATGCTCAGAAGCTCCAACAAGCCCTAAAGTCTCTTGCCGCCTCTGCCAAGAGAGCGCTGCTTTACCTTTGATCCTATGTGCCCAGAGAATGCTATGCGTTCTCCACTTTCGGATCTCGCAAAGAGAGATCGTGTTTTTTCCTCTGACTTTCTCTCTCATTCGCGGAGCGAAGAAAGCGGGCTTTGCCCCAGCTACCGCTATCCTTGGGAAACCAAAAGAGCTACCGAAGGAAAGGGATGCAGTCTCTCCCTTGGCCTTTGGAGAGGAGAAGGCAGAGAAGAAAACGTCCTTCGCGCAAGTTTTTTTGCTTTCTGCGCCCTTACTAGTACTAGTAAAGGGGCTCTTCGAAAAAGAAGGCATTCTGGTGGGAAGGCCGACCACTACATAAGTCGCCATCAGTCTAGGAGAGAAGCAAGCTACCTTTCTTTGATCCACCTTCCCGGGCAGGGAAGAGAACGCAAATGGACCGCGGATGGTGGTCGTGGTAAATTCCAGTATCTTACGCTGCGGAGCGAACTCTTCTATCGTCTTGCATTTCCTCTGGTGGGCCCCCCCTTTCCATCGTACTGGAGCGATTTGAGAAGAACGATTAGGGTCATATTCTATCCTTTCTACAATGCCCATAGACGAAGTGCTTCGTTTCAGATCAATTCTTCGCTGCAATCGCTTCGACCCACCCCCTCGGTGAAAAACCGTAATACGTCCTGAAGAATTCCTACCAGCAGACTTCCCTGTACTCAAAGTGAATTGTCTAAGTGCTCTCCTTTGTCTCATTGTCTATCTCGTAATCATTCGATTCCGCCTCTACAAAGGCTAGCTCCTACTCCTCCTCCTTCTCTTCCTTCATCGTCGTTGGTCCTTCGTTCAAAGTGAATTGTCTAAGTGCTCTCCTTTGTCTCATTGTCTATCTCGTAATCATTCGATTCCGCCTCTACAAAGGCTAGCTCCTACTCCTCCTCCTTCTCTTCCTTCATCGTCGTTGGTCCTTCGTTCGTAGTGGTCATTGTATAGTGAGAAAGCTCCCCCCTGCCTTTAGATGAGAAAGCCCTCTTTTACAT